AATTAATTTATTTATAAATGATCAAATTTATTAATTTTTATATTTAAAGAGCACTAAAAATAAAAACATATAAACTAAAGTAATTTTATGTAAAAAATATCCATATTTTTATTCCTAAAATTCCATAAAGAGTTATAACCTTATAAGAACAATAATCAATTTTTGCTTCAATTGTTTGTAAAGGAACCCTACCTTCTCTAATCCATTCAAGTTGTGCAATTGCCCTTCCGCCTAGACGACCTGAAATTTGCACTTGAATCCCATTTATATCTGCCTTATTGGTTAATCCAATAGCTTTTTTAAGTGCTTTTCTAAATGAAACTCTATTTTTTAATTGTCTAGCTATAAATTCTGCAATAAAATGAGGAGATCTATAGGGATTTTCTATTTTTTTAATTATAATCTTTATTTTTTTTATGTTTACACAATTTAGTTCTTTTTTTATATTAGTCTCTAATTCGTTTAATCTAAATAAATCATTATTAATTAATAATTTTGGAAATATCATATATATTATTATATGAATAAAATTAATTGTTTTTTTAATCTCTATTCGTGTAATTCTTTCAATATTTGAAGATACTTTAAATATTTTTATTTTTTTTATATAATTATTTAAATAGTCTCTTAAAATTTTATCCTCTTTTAGACTATCAGAATATTTTATGGGTTGTGCAAACCAAATAGAATTATGTTTTTGGGTTGTGCCAAGTCTAAAACCAAGTGGATTTATTTTTTGTCCCATACATAATTAACCACTATTTAATATTTTTTTTATTTATTGTTTATTTAATATAATATTTATATGACAAGTAGATCTTTTTATAAAATTACTTCGACCTTTAGCTCTAGGTTTTAATTTTTTACTGTTACTTCCCGTGTTTACTTCGGCTTTTAAAATTACTAAATTCTGCATGTTAAAACCCATATTATGATTAGCATTTGATGCTGCAGAATTTAGTAATTTTAAAATTGTAAAAGATGCTCGATAAGGTATAAGTTCTAGTATCATAAGTATATTTTCATATGAACTTCCCCGAATTTGATCAAGTATTCTTCGTACTTTGTGAATAGACATATATATGTGTTTACGTGAAGCATGTACTTCGTTATACTTTTTTATCATATAATTAATTATTTAAATTATTTAATACGACGAATTCTTTTATCTTTTTTAGCATGTCCATAAAATTTTATAGTTGATACAAACTCACCTAATTTATGTCCTACCATAATATTTGTTATATAAATAGGAAAATGCTTCTTTCCATTATATATAGCAATAGTATGACCAACCATTGTAGGTATAATAGTTGATGCTCGAGACCAAGTGATTATTATTTCTTTTTTTTTTTTTTTATTAATACTTTCTATCTTTTTTAATAAAAAGTTTGCCACAAAAGGATTTTTTTTTAGTGAACGTATCATATTCCTAATTTTTAAAATATTTATTATTTACGACGACAAAGAATTAAATTATCACTATATTTGTTTTTTTTTCTACTTCTTTTTCCAAGTGCAGGATAACCCCAAGGATTTAAGGGTTTATTTCTACCTATGGAAACTCTACCTTCACCACCACCATGGGGATGATCCACGGGATTCATAGCGACTCCTCTTACTACAGGACGCTTACCTAGCCAACGTTTAGCTCCTGCTTTACTTAGGTCTTTATGCTTAACCTTAATATTACCCACTTGTCCTACTGTTGCTGAACAATTTTTAAATATAAAACGAATTTCTCCAGAAGGTAATTTTAATGTAGCTAACTTTCCCTCTTTTGCTATTAGTTTTGCTATCGCACCCGCTGCTCTAACTAATTGTCCTCCCCTTCCAAATCTTATTTCTACGTTATGAATGGTTGTACCCAGGGGCATATTGGTCAAAGGTAGGGTATTTC